AATAAAATATGTTGACGTGAGGAGGAACATATTTACTAGTTATATCATCGGCAATTGCCTGAATCTCAAGACGTTCTTCGAACCAATCATAGATTTTATTGAGATAGGTAAATCACGGAGACTCCCCCCCGGAGAACCGTATATGAAAATTTCATCTCATACGGCTCAAACAGAAACACACAAATACTAGTTCTAACGGATGTGTGTAATAGAAAGTTTTAGTTTTAAATTTCTTAATTCTATGATTCATTTTTTCTGAAGATATGAAAGAATAAAAATCCGAAAACTCCTCTTTGTGGTTATAATGCCAAAAAATCAAGTCGGCTCATTCGTCTATATATTGATCGTTATAGGCCTCTTGAATCTTCTATTTACCTATTTTATTTGTTGTTATTTATGTGTAGTGCGGCTTTACTGCTGTTTTCTTTATTATTGATAGGAATTATCTTGTTAAGACCCTATTAATTGATTAAAACCTCAGATTCATACTAGAACCACGATGATTCAATAAAACCCTTTCAAACTAAGTCCCAAAATTCCCTGAGTAAGAACCGTTGGATCATCACTTATTCAATGAATAGATATAATGACTAAAAATCCAAAGAAACCCTTGTCCTTTGATCAAAATAAGCCTAAACGAAAGTTTAGTTTGAAAAAAAAAAAATTTCGAAGTCCGGCCACGAGGTCTAACTATTAAGTATGAATCATAGTTCTAATACTTTGTAATCTATTTCATATATATATTCCGTGCTCCAGATACTAGAATGAATATCCGACGAAGTAAAACCATCTCTATCAAGATGACAGACCCATTCTCTGTACTATCCATAGGATCAATTATACCAAGTCACACACTCATATTCCGGAAATACAGAAACAAAGAAATTCCACGGTCGAACTACCCAAATAGAATGGGATAAAAATCATAAACCTAAACGCTTCATTTTGTATTGAAAAAGCCAGTTAATGGTTCTTGTGAATCTAATTCATTGAAATTCCATCCAGTAAAATGGAAGAATTATAAATCTCCAAAATAATCGATAGGAATATCGCAAATAGAGCCATTGCGAGACCCATCAAAGGAGTAGTTCCCCACCCAGGAGCTACTTTACCATATTCTGAATTCAATGGTTTCAATAAACTCCCTGCATTAGTTCGTTTGGGGCGGCCAGATCTAGAACTACCCTCAACGGTTTGTGTAGCCATAATATTTTATATTCAGTAAGATCTGTTGACTTTGTATACCATTCCGTTGTAAATAAATGATCTTATCATAGATCCATTGTGGTCTTAAAACTATATAATGTCTTAAAACTATATAATAATGGAAACAGCAACCCTAGTTGCCATCTTTTTATCCGGTTTACTTGTAAGTTTTACTGGGTACGCCTTATATACTGCTTTTGGGCAACCCTCTCAACAACTAAGAGATCCATTCGAGGAACACGGGGACTAGTTGAAGTAATGATCCTCCCAATATTGGGAGGATCATTACTTTCAATTGAGATAATGAAAAATCATTTCACCTTTTTAGTTGGAACTTTAGGCGGTTCTCGAAAAAAGATAGCGAAAAAAATTATTCCTAGAGTTGAGACTAAAAGGAATGTATAAACCAATGCTTCCATAGATTTGATCGTGGTTTACAATTATAGCTTCCATACCTGTTTATTGGGGACCGTCTCCCGGATAAAAAAAGAACAAGAGTCAAAAGTCAAAGAAAAGGCAGTGATTCAAATCAAGATTTATCCGGTACCCTATATCAAATCACAAAATAAAAATGAAAAGTAACAAGTAACAAAGCAATATTGTATCAAACTACTTGTCTTCTTGTAGTTGGATCTCCGAGTTTTTGGAATGCTCCAAATTCCACTTGAGCATCTAAATCTGGATCAATACCAGCAAAAACATCTCTAAACAAGGTTCTAGCGCCATGCCAAATGTGTCCGAAGAAGAAGAGCAAAGCAAACGAAGCATGCCCAAAAGTAAACCAACCCCTTGGACTGCTACGAAAAACACCATCGGATTTCAAAGTAGCACGATCTAATTCAAAAATTTCACCCAATTGAGCGCGTCTAGCATATTTTTTCACAGTAGCGGGATCACTATAACTGACTCCGTTGAGTTCGCCGCCATAGAACTCGACAGTTACACCTACTTGTTCGACACTATATTTTGATTCTGCCCTTCTAAAAGGAACATCGGCTCTAACAATCCCGTCTCCGTCTACCAAAACAACCGGAAATGTTTCAAAAAAAGTAGGCATACGACGTACAAAAAGTTCGCGCCCCTCTTTATCTCTAAAGATAGGATGTCCTAACCACCCAACAGCTATTCCATCCCCGTTGTCCATTGAGCCCGCTCTGAATAACCCCCCCTTTGCCGGATTATTGCCGATGTAATCATAAAAAGCCAGTTTTTCAGGAATTTTAGACCAAGCTTCAGATAAACTTTGATTTTCAGCTAACCCAGCACCAATTCTGCGATATATTTCTTGTTGGAA